CAGAAGAGACATTTCGAGAAATGGCAGATCTATTCACTCTATCAATAACCGAGTCGAGTTTGGTCTATCATAAGGGATTTGCCTTGTCTATTGATTCCTACGGATTGGATCAAAAAAAATTCTTGAATGAGGTATTCAACTCCAAGGATAAATCGAAAAAGAAATCATTGGTTCTATCTCCTATTTTTTATGAAGAGAATGAATCCTTTTATCGAAGGATAAAAAAAAAAACGGTCCGGATCTCCTGCGGGAATGTTTTGGAAGATCCAAAACAAAATCAATTTGTCGAAACAACCATAACGGAGGCGGTCAATCAATATAGATTAATCCGAAATCTGATTCAAATCCAATATAACACCTATAGGTACATAAGAAATGTATCGAATCGATTCTTTTTAACGAATCGATCCGATCGCAACTTCAAATATGGAATTCAAAAGCATCAAATAGAAAATGAGACTCTGAATCATCTAACTATAATAAAATATACGATCAATCCACATTTATCCAATTTGAAAAAGATTCAGAGGAAGTGGTTTGATCCTCTTATTTTTAGAACCGAGAAATCCACGAATCGGAATCTTAATGTATATAGATACAAAGGATCCAATGGGGGCAAGAATTTCCAGGAAAATTTGGAACATTTCGTTTCTGAACAGAAACACCGTTTTCAAATAATGTTCGATCAATTACGTATTAATCAATATTCGATTGATTGGTCCGAGGTTATCGACAAACAAGATTTGTCCAAGTCACTTCGTTTCTTTTTGTCTAAGTCGCTTCTCTTTTTGTTCAAGCCACTTCTCTTTTTGTCTAAGTCACTTCCTTTTTTTGTTGTGAGTATTGGTTATATCTTCATTCATAGGTCCGAAATCCACATCTATGAATTGAAAGGTCTGAATGATCAACTCTGCAATCAGTTGTTAGAATCAATGGGTGTTCAAATCGTTTATTTGAATAAATCGAAACCCTCTTTATTGTATGATCGTGATACTTCTCAAAGATCGAAATTTTTGATCAATGGAGGAACAATATTATCGTTTTTCTTCAATAAGATACCAAAGGGGATGACTGACTTATTCCATACTATAAATAATTGTAGGAAATCCTGTGAGAACACGAATTCCTATTTCTCAACGATATCCCACGATCGAGACAATTTGCTGAATCCCATAAAACTATTTCATAAAAGTTCTTCATTGATATCTTCTTTTTATAAAGCAAATAGACTTCAATTCGTGAATCATCCCCATAGCCTCTGGTTTTATTGTAACAAAGGATTCCATTTTTATATGGAAAAGACCCGTATCAATAATTATGATTTTTCATTTCTAAATATCTTGCGCATTCATAACCAAATATTTTTTTTGTGTGTCGGTAAAAAAAAACATGTTTTGTGGAAGGGAGAGACTATTTCACCAACCCAGTCACAGGTATCTGGCATATTCATACCTAACGATTTTACACAAAGTAGTGACGAAACGTATAACTTGTACAAATCTTTCGATTTTTCAATTTTTCCCGACCCATTTGTTCCTATTTACTCGATTGCAGACATTTCTGGAACGCCTCTAACAACAGAAGAACAAATAGTCAATTTGGAAAGAACTCATTATCCGCCTCCTTTAGATATGAATCTATCTAATTCAGAAGGGAAAAACTTGCATCACTATTTCCGTTTCAATTCAAACATGGGTTTGATTCACATTCCGTGTTTTGAAAAATATTTACCATCAGTAAAGAGGAAAGAACCGAGTTTTTGTCTAAAGAAAAACGTTGAGAAAGGGGAAGTAGGTAGAACCTTTCAACGAGATAGTGCTTTTTCAAATCTATCAAATCTGTTCAAAACCTATATGCCATGGTTCCTTACTCGTACGGGGTATAAATTTCTTTTTCAAAAAAATATTTATTTTTTTTTGAATATTCCCCTTCCATATTTCCTAAGTAGCAGTCAAAAATTTGTGTCCATTTTTCATGATATTATGCATGGATCAGATATATCATGGCCAATTCCTCAGAAAAAATGGCGGGCGATTCTTCCACAATGGAATCAGATAAGTGAGAGTTCGAGTAAGTGTTTACAGAATCTTCTTCTGTCCGAAGAAATGATTCATCGAAATAATGAGTCACCCATTCCATTGATATGGACACATCTGAGATCACCAAATGCTTTGGTGTTCCTCTATTCAATCCTTTTCCTTCTTCTTGTTGCTGGATATCTCGTTCGTACACATCTTCTCTTTGTTTTCCGAGCCTCTAGTGAGTTACAGACAGAGTTAGAAAAGATCCAATCTTTGATGATTCAATCATACATGATTGAGTTGCGAAAACTTCTGGATAGGTATCCTACATCTGAACTGAATTCTTTCTGGTTAAAGAATCTCTTTCTAGTTGCTCTGGAAGAAATACGGGGTTCTGCTTCTGGCGGCAACATGCTATTGGGTGGTGGTCCCGCTTATGGGGTCAAATCAATACGTTCTAAGAAGAAATATTTGAATATCAATCTCATCAGTATCATACCAAATCCCATCAATCGAATCACTGTTTCGAGAAATACGAGACATCTAAGTCGTACAAGTAAAGAGATCTATTCATTGATAAGAAAAAGAAAAAACGTGAACGGTGATTGGATTGATGATAAAATAGAATCCTGGGTCGCGAACAGTGATTCGATTGATGATGAAGAAAGAGAATTCTTGGTTCAGTTCTCCACCTTAACGACGGAAAAAAGGATTGATCAAATTCTATTGAGTCTGACTCATAGTGAGCGTTTATCAAAGAATGATTCTGGTTATCAAATGATTGAACAACCGGGATCAATTTACTTACGATACTTAGTTGACATTCATAAAAAGTATCTAATGAATTATGAGTTCAATAGATCCTGTTTAGCAGAAAGACGGATATTCCTTGCTCGTTATCAGACAATCACTTATTCACAAGCCTCGTGTGGGGCTAATAGTTCTCATTTCCCATCTCATGGAAAACCCTTTTCGCTCCGCTTAGCCCTATCCCCTTCTAGGGGTATTTTAGTAATGGGTTCTATAGGAACTGGACGATCCTATTTGGTCAAATACCTAGCGACAAACTCCTATGTTCTTTTCATTACGGTATTTCCGAACAAGTTCCTGGATGACAAGCCTAAAGGTTATCTTATTGACGATATCGATATTGATGATAGTGACGATATCAATATTGATGATAGTGACGATATTGATGATGACCTTGATACGGAGCTGCTAACTATGACGAATGTGCTAACTATATATATGACGCCGAAAATAGACCGATTTGATACCACCCCTCAATTAGAATTAGCAAAAGCAATGTCCCCTTGCATAATATGGATTCCAAACATTCATGATCTGTATGTGAATGAGTCGAATTATTTATCCCTCGGTCTATTAGTGAACTATCTCTCCAGAGATAGTGAAAGATGTTCCACTAGAAATATTCTTGTTATTGCTTCGACTCATATTCCCCAAAAAGTGGATCCCACTCTAATAGCTCCGAATAAATTAAATACATGCATTAAGATACGAAGGCTTCTTATTCCACAACAACGAAAGCACTTTTTCATTCTTTCATATACTAGGGGATTTCATTTGGAAAAGAAAATGTTTCATACTAACGGATTCGGGTCCATAACCATGGGTTCCAATGCACGAGATCTTGTAGCACTTACCAATGAGGCCCTATCAATTAGTATTACACAGAAGAAATCAATTATAGACACTAATACAATTAGATCAGCTCTTCATAGACAAACTTGGGATTTGCGATCCCAGGTAAGATCGGTTCAGGATCATGGGATCCTTTTCTATCAGATAGGAAGGGCTGTTGCACAAAATGTACTTCTAAGTAATTGCCCCATAGATCCTATATCTATCTATATGAAGAAGAAATCATGTAAGGAAGGGGATTCTTATTTGTACAAATGGTACTTCGAGCTTGGAACGAGCATGAAGAAATTAACGATACTTCTTTATCTTTTGAGTTGTTCTGCCGGATCGGTCGCTCAAGATCTTTGGTCTCCACCCGGACCCGATGAAAAAAATTGGATCACTTCTTATGGATTCGTTGAGAATGATTCTGATCTAGTTCATGGCCTATTAGAAGTCGAAGGCGCTCTGTTGGGATCCTCACGGACAGAAAAAGATTGCAGTCAGTTTGATAATGATCGAGTGACATTGCTTCTTCGGTCCGAACCAAGGAATCAGTTAGATATGATGCAAAATGGATCTTGTTCTATCGTTGATCAGAGATTTCTATATGAAAAATACGAATCGGAGTTTGAAGAAGGGGAAAGAGAAGGAGCCCTCGACCCGCAACAGATAAAGGAGGATTTATTCAATCACATAGTTTGGGCTCCTAGAATATGGCGCCCTTGTGGCAATCTATTTGATTGTATCGAAAGGACCAATGAATTGGGATTTCCCTGTTGGGCCAGGTCATTTCGGGGCAAGCGGATCATTTCTCATAAAGAGGATGAGCTTCAAGAGAATGATTCGGAGTTCTTGCAGAGTGGAACCATGCAGTACCCGACACGAGATAGATCTTCCAAAGAACAAGGCTTTTTTCGAATAAGCCAATTCATTTGGGACCCTGCAGATCCATTCTTTTTCCTATTCAAAGATCAGCCCTTTGTCTCTGTGTTTTCACGCCGAGAATTCTTTGCAGATGAAGAGATGTCAAAAGGGCCTTCCCAAACAAATCCTCCTACATCTATATATAAACGCTGGTTCATCAAGAATACGCAAGAAAAGCACTTCGAATTGTTGATTCATCGCCAGAGATGGCTTAGAACCAATAGTCCATTATCTAATGGATCTTTCCGTTCTAATACTCTATCCGAGAGTTATCAGTATTTATCAAATCTGTTCCTATCTAACGGAACGCTATTGGATCAAATGACAAAGGCATTGTTGAGAAAGAGATGGCTTTTCCCGGATGAAATGAAACATTTGATTCATGTAACAGGAGAAAGATTTCCCATTCCT